AATCTGGATTTCCACAAAGAATACTTTTTTCAATACTCACACTCCTTATTAGATTAGTGAATAATCCTATTGATTGGATTTATATGTTTATTCTGACAGGAAAAAGATATTCAAATAAATTATTTTTCATCGAATGACTATTCATCTATTGTATTTTCATGCAAAGCAAATAGGGGGCAAGAAAACTCTATGGAAAGGTGGTGGTTCGATTCAATACTGTTTAAGAAAGAGTTCGAACACAGGTGTGGTCTAAGTAAATCAACGGGCGGTCTTGGTCCTATTGAAAATACCAGTGAAAGTGAAGATCCGAATAGAAATGATATGAAGAAAAATAGTCATAGTTGGGGCAGTCGTGACAATTCTAGTTACAGCAATGTTGATTATTTATTCGGCGTCAAGGACACTCGGAATTTCATCTCCGATGAAACTTTTTTAGTTATGGATAGGAATGGGAACAGTTATTCCATATATTTTGATATTGAAAATCATATTTTCGAAATTGATAGTGGTCATTTTTTTCAGAGTGAACTAGAAAGTTCTTTTTATAGTTATTGGAATTTGAGTTATCTAAATAATGGATCTAAGAATGACGATCCTCACGATGATCATTACATGTATGATACTCAATATAGTTGGAATAATCACATTAATAGTTGTATTGACATTTATCTTGAGTCTCAAATCTTTATTGATACTTACATTGTAAGTGGTAGTGACAATTACAGTAACAGTTACATTTCTCGTTCCGTTTGTGGTGAAAGTAAGGGGTCCGATATAAGTACCAGCACGAATGATAGCACTATAAAAGAAAGTTCCAATGATCGGGATGTAACTCAAAAATATAGACATTTGTGGGTTCAATGTGAAAATTGTTATGGATTAAATTATAAGAAAATTTTAAAAGCAAAAATGAATCTTTGTGAACAATGTGGATATCATTTGAAAATGAGTAGTTCAGATAGAATCGAACTTTCGATCGATCCGGATACTTGGGATGCTATGGATGAAGATATGGTTTCTTTGGATCCCATTGAATTTCATTCGGAAGAGGAGCCTTATAAAGATCGTATCGATTCTTATCAACGAAAGACAGGATTAACTGAAGCCGTTCAAACAGGCATAGGCCAATTAAACGGTATTCCCATAGCACTTGGGGTTATGGATTTTCAGTTTATGGGGGGTAGTATGGGATCCGTGGTTGGGGAGAAAATAACCCGTTTGATTGAGTACGCTACTAACAAATTTCTCCCTCTTATTATAGTATGTGCTTCCGGGGGGGCGCGTATGCAAGAGGGAAGTTTGAGTTTAATGCAAATGGCTAAAATATCTTCTGCTTTATATGATTATCAATCAAATAAAAAGTTATTCTATGTACCAATTCTTACATCTCCTACTACAGGGGGGGTGACTGCTAGTTTTGGTATGTTGGGAGATATCATAATTGCCGAACCCAATGCCTATATTGCATTTGCGGGTAAAAGAGTAATTGAACAAACATTGAATAAAACAGTACCTGAAGGTTCACAGGCGGCTGAATATTTATTCCAGAAGGGCTTATTCGATCTAATCGTACCACGTAATCCTTTAAAAAGTGTTCTGAGTGAGTTATTTCAGCTCCACGCTTTCTTTCCTTTGAATCAAAATTAAATAGAACATTAAGTTACTTTTTTATTTGTAGCAAACAAGTAGTTAGTTTATCAGAATCAAAGTAAAACGAATCTGAATGGGGTTTCTTTGTTGACATAAGATCTAAATTGTAAAAAGTTGCGGATAACTCTTTTTTATCTATATTCTTGATTACTAATTTCAGTTAAGAGGCCTCTATCAACAAGAAAAAATAAAAATATTGAATTCTTATTTTTGTTAAATTAGGAAAATAAAAAAAAAATTGTTCTACGTCTTACGTATGTATATAGAATCCAAATATAGAATTCTAGAATATATAAACTATAGATATATGATATATGGTTTTGTACCTTCTAGACTCACTTAGATATATAATTAGATTTATACTAATTATTTAATTCTTAATTCTTAATAAGATAAGATATCTTTAGAAACAATATAATAATAATAATAAATATAAATAATAATAACAGGTACAAATAGTAAATTGAGGTATCCTTTTTATGACAACTTTCGACTTTCCCTCTGTTTTGGTGCCTTTAGTAGGCTTAGTATTTCCGGCAATGGCAATGGCTTCTTTATTTCTTCATGTTCAAAAAAATAAGACTGTTTAGATCTGATGGGCCCAACTCTCATCCATTTTTTCAAAACAAAGACTTGGATCATAACGCAGATACCTATTTAGTGGAAGAAGGTATAACATGCGGCGCTTCCGCCGAAAGGGGTTTTTTGGCCTGTAGAAAGATAATATGGGGGTAAAGGAATTCTATCTATTTGAAAAAAATATCAGGATCACCGGATGGCTGAACTGTAAAATCGGTACATCTATATGTATATCGATGGGATCATACGAAGGGTATGTTTTTATTTTATA